TCATTCATCAGCTACCCCGCGGATCTATTCCAAATTTATGAATCGTCCCATGGATTTTGATATTTCGATTGTATGGCGTGGTGTATACACGTTATGCAAACAGAAGGTATGGTTACTCTACTCTATTTTTTCATGGAATGATTATTCCATTCTTTTTTCTCTTTGGATCATAACCAAATCAAAACTTCTCGAGTTATCAGAATCTGTAGTAAAAAAAGTCCTTGGTTATTTAACTTAGATGAAATAGTAATAGTTCCGCTCATTGGTATACTACAAAAATGGGAATGAAATCAATCTGATTCCAATATCTCATATCTTTCCCAAACAAAAGGGGACAATTTAAGTGGAAAGCCCATATCTATTTAATATCTATTTATTAGAATAAAATTAGTCTGTTTTTATGTTATTTCGTACTGTATAATTCCTTTGCTTTGTTTGTGGGATCATTTTCCCCAGGGGTAATGAAAAGAATTCTAGAATGGATTGCTAATTATGCCTAGATCTAATATAAATGGAAATTTTATTGATAAGACCTCTTCAATTGTAGCCAATATCTTATTACGAATAATTCCGACAACTTCAGGAGAAAAAAAGGCATTTACCTATTACAGAGATGGTGCGATTTGATTCTTTTTTCTTGTTTTTTTTAGCCCTCACCTCAGTCTTACGAGAAAGAGACGCGGTTCGGTATAGAAAGAACGAAATTCTTGAAATAAACCTACGCTCGGTGAAGGTGAAGTTTGGAGATAGAACAATTCCTTCTATCGTGTATCCTCGATTGATGCAGCCTCAGATGTTTCAATTGTTGATTTGAGTATTGAGCGAAAGGTTACACCTATGGGTTCTGTATTGCGGGTCAATCCTACACTACATCAGTACCAATAGACGGCATAAGGGAAAAAGCACTACACCTAGGAATCAACAACACAAAAACTTTGTTATAAATTCCCCCTTTCCTTATCGGTATCGGGACTAACAAGAATGGTTGGGACAACAAACATCCATCTCGTTTGTACTTTGGATACCCGTATAACCATCAAAGATCGTTGAAGTGACTAATTCCTGGAAATAGAAGGCGTTGAGAACAAAGAAATTGTTGGAGTTACCATTTATATCTAACACTAATATGATTGGTGTTAAGAAAAAACCTCTTGCGGGAAGGCTGGCTAGAGATTTCTTGTAAAAATACTAGTTCCTTTCAGTTCATAATGAGATGAGAATAGTTCAATTTTTATTCTATGGATTATTCCCCTTAGTACTATGCGCAGAAGGGAGGAGCCGTATGAGATGAAAATCTCATGTACGGTTCTGGAACGGAGATTTTTTGAATAGAATGAACGACCGTAACGGATGTTGGCTCAATCCGAAGGAAATTATGCGGAAGCTTTACAGAATTATTATGAAGCTACGCGACCAGAAATTGATCCCTATGATCGAAGTTATATACTCTATAACATAGGCCTTATACACACAAGCAATGGAGAGCATACAAAGGCTTTGGAATATTATTTCCGGGCACTAGAACGAAACCCATTCTTACCACAAGCTTTTAATAATATGGCCGTGATCTGTCATTACGTGCGACTATCTCCACTATAGAAATAAGGAAAAAAAGCAAAGATCAAATTGGCTAGTAAATACTAGAAAAAATAGGCTTTCTACATAATGCATCGTCCAAAGCAACGATTTTTATCAGCTGTAGCAAGGAAAGAGACTTCACGAGAACCAAAATAGGAAGAAAAAAAAATGAGTGCAGCCTATATACTATATTCTATGGATAAAGGATCAAATTGATAGAGAAAGCACCGTAAAGATCAATTAGCGAGCTATTGAGTCGATACAGTTAAGAACTGCTTACTTATGTCATGATATGGGACAAAAGTTAGGAATCAACTTATGTAATAGAGTCAATCCACTAAGGTATTGAGCAGCGGTGTAGCATCAGATCCCAAAGATAGTAAGTTCTTTTTTCTTATGGAAAAAAGTCTTTTTCAAAGATTCTATATGAATTCCATATATGAAACCGAGATAGTTACCTTTCAGAAAATTCTAACGATATTGTGGGGATACCTATGCTTCATTCTTCTGAAGGTGGGAGAAAAGATCAAACTGATTCTGATTATTGATCAAAATTAGGGTTTGAAACTTATGTAATTAACTTCTTCTGGTTAACCCAAGAAAAAATGGGATAGGTTTATGAGAAATCTAATTCAGTTAGCATAGGGTAGATTAAGATAGGACACAAAAAGAATCGATTTTTGAGCCGTATGAGATAGGAAACTCTCAAGTACGGTTCTAAGGGAAGGAACCACCTATTCCGACCGGGGAGAACAGGCCATTCTACAGGGTGATTCTGAAATTGCGGAAGCTTGGTCCGATCAAGCTGCTGAGTATTGGAAACAAGCTATAGCGCTTACTCCAGGTAATTATATTGAAGCACATAATTGGTTGAAAATCACGAAGCGCTTCGAATAAAACCACTCTCTTTTTTAATGAATTA